AAGTATGGAAAGAGATCAAATTCGATTTCGATCCGGTAGATAAGCTAGATAAATAGAAATCGAAAGATCAAAAATGAGTGTGCATAATTCAGTGATTCTTCTTTGTTCTCCTAATTGATTGCAATTAAACTCGGCCCAATCTTTTCCTAAAAAAAAGGATTGAGCCGATACTTCCTATACTCATCCTCTACTTCCTATAGTATATGCAGTATTTGCATATATCTTTCATATGTACAGATCTTTTAACCATTTGAACCATAGATATATACAAGATCTAAATACAATGAAGACTAAATAATTTCATATTTCGATTTTCTATTTTTCGTGTCGGATCCATAATTAATTCCATGGATCCTTAGGATTGGTGGATCATTTTATATCTCGTAATTTCAGGCCTTAGATTAAGCTAGAGGAAGGACTCCCTCTATCCACTATACTCATCCTGTATATTGTCTTTTTCGTTCCATGTTGCAATATAGAAACTTATTTATTGTTTGATTTTATACGATACAAGGTTATACGAGAACGAATTCCTTATTTATAGTTATCTTATTTATAGTTATAGAAAGAAAGAACTATTTCTCTTTTCAATGAGCATTTGTACATGACATGATAGAAACCTGTCTTTCTATCATTTTCAATTGAAAAAAAAATAGTAGATTATTTATATCTATCTATCCATATATAGATAGATATAGATATTGAAGTGATACCTTGTATTCCAAGAAAGAGAATCATTTCTTTAAATACTAACTCGTTGTTAGTTAACAATTCTAATCATTGGATTCATATGCTTAATTATGATAGGAAATAAAATAGTAAAATGATTATTCATCGAATGACTATTCATCTATTGTATTTTCATCAAATCAAATAGGGGGCAGGAAGACTCTATGGAAAAATGGTGGTTCAATTCGATGTTGTCTAATGATAAGTTAGAATATAGGTGTGGTCGAAGTAAATCAATGAAAAGTCGTGATGGTATTGGACATGTCAATGGAAGTGAAGAACCTATTATAAATGATAGGGAGAAAAACATTTCTGGTTGGAGTGATAGTGGCAGTTATAGTTTCAATAATATTGATTATTTATTTGCTATTAGGAATTTGATCTCTGATGACACTTTTTTAGTTAAGGATAGTAATGGTGACAGTTATTCTGTATATTTTAATATGGAAAATAAGAGTTTTGAGATTGCTAATGAGAGTTTTTTTCTGAATAAATTAGAACATAATTTTTCTAGTTTTTTGAATAGGGGGTTTAAGAAAAACAATCGCTACTATTATCATTACATGTATGATACTCAATCTAGTTGGAATAATTACATTAATAGTAGCATTGAGAGTTATCTTCGTTTTGAAGTTAGTATTAATAGTTTCATGTTAGGTGGTACTGACAATTCTAGCGACAGTTACATTTATAATTTCATTTGTACTGAAAATATAAGTGGGACTAAAAGTATAATAAGTGGTAGCGAAAGTAGAAGTTCTAGTATAAGACCTAGTAATAAGGGCATTAATTTCAAAAATTTCAATATACTAAGAAGAAGATCTAATGATTTCGATATAAATAAAAAATACAGACATTTATGGATTCAATGCGAAAATTGTTATGGATTAAATTATAAAAAATTTTTTCGATCAAAAATGCATATTTGTGAAGAGTGTGGATATCATGTGAGAATGAGTAGTTCAGATAGAATCGAACTTTTGATTGATTCGGGCACTTGGGAGCCTATGGATGAAGATATGGTCTCTACGGACTTCCTTAATTTTCATTCAGAAGCGGAACCTTATAGAGATCGTATCAAGTTGTATCAAAGAAGGACAGGGTTAACTGAAGCTATTCAGACAGGTATAGGTCAACTAAACGGTATTTCTACAGCAATTGGGGTTATGGATTTTAAGTTCATGGGAGGTAGTATGGGATCTGTAGTAGGTGAAAAACTCACCCGTTTGATTGAATATGCTACTAACCGATCTCTACCCGTGATTATTGTGTGTGCTTCTGGAGGAGCACGCATGCAAGAAGGAAGTGTAAGCTTGATGCAAATGGCTAAAATATCTTCTGCTTTATATAATTATCAATCAACTAAAAAGTTCTTCTATGTATCAATCCTTACATCTCCTACAACGGGTGGAGTAACAGCTAGTTTTGGGATGCTGGGAGATGTTATAGTTGCTGAACCAGGTGCGTACATTGCTTTTGCGGGTAAAAGAGTAATTGAACAAACATTGAATAGGACAATGCCCGACGGTTCACAAGCGGCGGAGCATTTATTCCGTAAAGGCTTATTCGACTCAATCGTACCACGTAATCCTTTAAAAGGTATTCTGAGTGAGTTATTTCAGCTCCACGGCTTCTTTCCCTTGAATCGAAATTCAAAAAATTAAAGTACAGCACCAGATTAGATTCAGTTATTTTATTTATAACGAACAAGTATTTAGTTCATTGTAATAAAAAAACAAAGAAAAACGTTCCTTGGCGACATAAGTTTAACTTTTTAGTCAGAATCCCAAGTTTCAGATAATTTTTTTCTTCCAGATCCATTTTTTATCTTCATGATTAGGAATTATGAACCCTCTATCAAGAGTATCAAAAAGTGAATTTCGCTTCCTGAGGAATTCTAATTGGGGGAAATAAAAAGAATTTTATCTGGCCTTCTTACGTATTAAGATAGACAATAATTAAAAATAAAAAATAGCAAAAAAAAAAAAAGAAATCGAAAATATGGAATAGAAGTGATTTGATTTCTATATCTATCGATAACCGCCCTTTTTTACTATAAATCTCTGTTTTGTTTGTTGGATCAGATTATTTAGATTCGCGAATTCATAAATTCATACATAATAAACTATTTCAGACTAAACAACTCCTTTCTTTTTATTTTAGTTAATAATAATTTATTAGTTAATAATTATTTCGTTAATAATAAATTACTTACCTTATTAGATTGTAAAGAACGATAGAAAACATAGCGAGATGGAAGAAGAATAATACAAATTTTAAAAGCAAATTATCATATCGATATTCGTGTAGAAAGATGAATAGGTCCACTTAATTTAATTCGACATTTTGGCATTTTAAATTTGTATTTTATTATTCTTTTTTTTTTTTTTTGAAATTCAGAATTTTTTTGAGATTCAAACAAAAATGAATATATCGTATATATCTTATATTATTCTTATATTATATTCTTAGAATATATTATATATAGTTAATTATCTTATATATATATAGTCTATATATAGTATATTCTTCTAGCTTCTAGATATAGATATATATTTATTATATATGGAATTATTATATATGGAATTATTATATATGGAATTATTATATATGGAATTATTATATATATAATTATCTTATTTAATAATTAATACTACTTATTTATTCATTTAATTATTAATTAATACTACTTAATTAACATTAACGCAATATTATATTATTAATATATTATTAATTAACGTAATATGATATCAACATTTTAACGTAATATTATTAACGTAATATTAGATTATTTTTATATTATTTTTCAAACTGAATTTAAAATTACAATAGTCAATATTACTTATAATAGATATACTTATCATATCATAAGATATCTTTCTAATGGATACAAATATCTAGATATAAATATTAAATCGAGGCACCCATTCTATGACAGATCTCAACTTACCCTCTATTTTTGTGCCTTTAGTGGGCCTAGTATTTCCGGCAATTGCAATGGCTTCTTTATCTCTTCATGTCCAAAAAAATAAGATTGTCTAGATCCGATGGGACCAAATCTTATCAATTTATTTCAACACTCGATCATAATACGGATATTTATTTAGTGTAATATGGTACCATATGTGAGTCTTTCCACACACAAATGAAAGAACTGTTATGCATGCGCGGATACATGATATCCGCATAAATGCATATATATGCGAGCTATATCTGGTTAAAAATGCATCAATGAATATTTTTATTTAATAGAAAGTCAATGTATCTAACCAATTACTCCACATCAGAATAGTGCTAGTTTTTGAAAGTTACTTCGGGATCAAGAAAGGTAAAGTCAAATTCACAAATTCATTTGGGTTATTCTCTCAATTCCAATCGAATGCAACTGAATCTAGTATAGTATGAATTGGCGATCAGAACATATATGGATAGAACTTATAACGGGGTCACGAAAAACAAGTAATTTTTGCTGGGCCTGTATCCTTTTTTTAGGTTCACTAGGATTCTTACTGGTTGGAACTTCCAGTTATCTTGGTAGGAATCTGCTATCCGTATTTCCGTCTCAGCAAATTGTTTTTTTTCCACAAGGGATCGTGATGTCTTTTTACGGGATTGCGGGTTTATTCATTAGCTCCTATTTGTGGTCCACAATTTTGTGGAATGTAGGTAGTGGTTATGACAGATTCGATAGAAAAGAAGGAATAGTGTGCATTTTTCGTTGGGGATTTCCTGGAATAAATCGTCGCATCTTCCTTCGCTTTCTTATGAGAGATATCCAATCAATCAGAATTGAGGTTAAAGAGGGTTTTTCTCCTCGTCGTGTCCTTTATATGGAAATCAGAGGCCAAGGGGCCATTCCTTTGACTCGTACTGATGAGAATTTTACTCCACGAGAAATTGAACAAAAAGCTGCCGAATTGGCCTATTTCTTGCGCGTACCAATTGAAGTATTTTGAATTAATTGAAGAATAAAGTTTTCTTAGCATGGGGAAAGTAATTTGCTAATTCCTTTTTTAATACAATTGAAGTCTTTTCGGAATGTTCATTTGAACAAAACATATTATACTATTCTATTTCCCCGTTCCCTTGTCGCGGCGACTCACATAGAATAAAACAAAAAAAGCCGGAGGACGTATATGGAATAACTATACTCTAAATAAACTATACTATAATTAATTAAGAAAAGAAGACAATTTTAGTATACTATTTTTATACCAAAAGTATTTCATATGCGTATGGATCCCAACTCAATTCTTTTATACTTGCAAATTTCTACTAAAAAAAATCAATAAGTAGGGATTCATCAAATATATCTGAACATTTATTTCGTAATAAAAAATTCGTGTCACCTTTTTCGGCCAAGATTTTCAATTGATACCTTATCTCATTTTCTTGGATTGTGGCTAGATGGTGAAACATTTCGAAATAATTAATTGATCCGGGGGATTCGTTTCGAAATCCGATTCGTTATTTTATTAAGTAGGTTTTCGAGTATTCATCGAATGGAACAAATGAAGATGCAATTGCTTCGAATTTGTCCAATTGAGATATCTCGGGCTAATTAATATTGATTTTTTTATTTTCATTCGAAAAAGGACCCTTATTCTATTTCTATTATTCTCTTTATATATTCCTTCTAGATCCAAGAACTAAACAAAAATTCTTACAAAAAAATAGAAATAGAACCATGGGTTCAATACCTTGTTATAGAACTCGTGTTTCAGCTAAATATCATATAGAGTCAACTAATCAATAATGAAGCGAGTTCATTAACAATTCAATTCACAGATCAAAAATGAAAAAAAAGAAAGCATTGCCTTCTTTCCCATATCTTGCATCTATAGTTTTTTTGCCCTGGTGGGTTTCTTTCTCATTTAATAAATGTCTGGAACTTTGGGTTACTACTTGGTGGAATACTAGGCAATCCGAAACTCTCTTGAATGATATTCAAGAGAAAAACCTTCTAGAAAGATTCATAGAATTAGAAGAACTCTTTCTATTGGACGAAATGATAAAGGAGTACCCGGAGACACATATACAAAAACTTTGTATAGGAATACACAAGGAAACAATACAATTGGTCAAAACACATAATGAATATCATCTTCATATCATTTTGCATTTCTCGACAAATATAATCTGTTTTGCTATTCTAAGTGGTTATTTTATTCTGGGTAATGAGGAACTTGTCATTCTTAACTCTTGGGTTCAGGAATTCCTTTATAACTTAAGTGACACAATAAAAGCTTTTTCTATTCTTTTATTTACTGATTTATGGATTGGATTTCACTCGACCCATGGTTGGGAACTTATAATAGGTTCGGTCTACAACGATTTTGGATTGGCTCATAACGATCAAATTATATCTGGTCTTGTTTCCACTTTTCCAGTTATTCTAGATACAATTGTGAAATATTGGATCTTCCATTATTTAAATCGTGTATCTCCTTCGCTTGTAGTCATTTATCATTCAATGAATGAATGAAGAACTCGTTTGATCTCCTGGTATCAATCAAATCAGAATCTTTCTTCCTTTATAAACAAAGCATTTTCAATCTTACTTAATTCTTTATATTTCTACCTGTTCAAGGTATTCATCCTATATTCCAGTACAACTATTCCAGTACAATGGCAGACTCGTGCATAGGGAACTATACTAGCTACCTATCTAATTTATTGTAGAAATTCCGGGATCCATGATTGGACATGCAAAATAGAAATACTTTTTCTTGGGTAAAGGAACAGATGACTCGATCCATTTCTGTATCGATCATGATATATGTAATAACTCGGGCATCCATTTCAAATGCATATCCCATTTTTGCGCAGCAGGGTTATGAAAACCCACGAGAAGCAACTGGACGAATTGTATGTGCCAATTGCCATTTAGCTAATAAGCCTGTGGATATTGAAGTTCCGCAAGCTGTGCTTCCTGATACTGTATTTGAAGCAGTTGTTAGAATTCCTTATGATATGCAACTGAAACAAGTTCTTGCTAATGGTAAAAAAGGGGGTTTGAATGTGGGTGCTGTTCTTATTTTACCCGAGGGATTCGAATTAGCCCCCCCCGATCGTATTTCTCCCGAGTTGAAAGAAAAGATAGGAAATCTGTCTTTTCAGAGTTATCGTCCTAATCAAAAAAATATTCTTGTGATAGGTCCTGTTCCCGGTCAGAAATATAGTGAAATCGTCTTTCCTATTCTGTCCCCCGACCCTGCTACGAAGAAAGACGTTCACTTCTTAAAATATCCCATATATGTAGGTGGGAACAGAGGAAGGGGTCAGATTTATCCTGATGGTAGCAAGAGTAACAATACAGTCTATAATGCTACATCAGCAGGTATAGTAAGCAAAATAGTACGTAAAGAAAAGGGGGGATATGAAATATCCATAGTTGATGCATCGGACGGACGTCAAGTGATTGATATTATACCTCCAGGGCCAGAACTTCTTGTTTCAGAGGGTGAATCCATCAAGCTTGATCAACCATTAACAAGCAATCCTAATGTAGGAGGGTTTGGTCAGGGAGATGCGGAAATAGTGCTTCAAGATCCATTACGCGTTCAAGGCCTTTTGTTCTTCTTTGCATCTGTGATTTTGGCACAAGTTTTTTTGGTTCTTAAAAAGAAACAGTTTGAAAAGGTTCAATTGTACGAAATGAATTTCTAGGTCCAGAGATTTCTTAGCATCAAGTTGGTAAAAAGTATCGATTTAGTGTCGATCGATACAATTATGTCCGATCAAAAAATTCGGTAAATCCTTTTGTTTACT